CGTTTAGATAGAGATGGAAGAGGATCCATTTTGGCAGTAAGAATAAGAAGCCCCTTTAACATCTCTTCATCTTCATCTGCAAAGAATTCTCGATGTGAAAAGACAGAGACAAAGGGATCATCTTTGAATAGGGAAAAGAGTGGATCCGGGGGGTCCCAAATGAATTGGCTTATTCGAAAAAAGCCTTGTTCTTTGGAAAATCTAGCTCGTGGCGGGTACTGCATGGTTTCACTCTGCAAGAACTCCGAATCCCCCTCTTGACGCTCATCCTCCTCTTGAAGCTCATCCTCCTCTTGAAGCTCATCCTTTTCATCATAAAGGATCCCCCGACCGGCCCAATAGGGAAATCCCAATTCATTGGGCCTTTCGATACAATCAAATAGAAATTCCCAAGGGCGCCATATTCTAGGAGCCCAGTCTATGTGATCGAAGAAACCCTCCTCTATTTCCCCTTCTTCAAACTCCGATTCGTATTTTTGATAGAGAAATTTCTGATCAACGATAGAACAAGATCCTTTTTGCATCATATATAAGGGATTCCTTGGTTCGGGCCGAAGAAGGAATTTCACTCGATCATTATCAAACCGACTGCAATCTCTTTCTGTCCGCGAGGATGCCATCAGAGCGCCTTCTATTTCTACTAGGCCATGAACTAGATCAGAATCATTCTCAACGAACCGATAAGAAGTGATCCTATTTTTTTCATCGGGTCCGGGTAGAGACCAAAGGTCTTGAGCGACCGATCCGGCAGAACAACTCAAAAGATAAAGAAGTATCGTTAATTTCTTCATGCTCGTTCCAAGTTCGAAGTACCATTTGTACAAATAAGGATCCCCTTCTTCACACAATTGCTTCTTTATATAGATAGATATAGGATCTAGGAGGCAATTTCCTAGAAGTACTTTTTGCACAACAGCCCTTCCTATCTGATAGAAAAGGATCCCGTGATCCTGAACCGGTATTACATGGGCTCGCAAATCCCAAGTTTGTCTATGAAGAGCAGATCTAATTGTATTAGTGTCTAGAATTGATTTCTTCTGTGTAATACTAATTGATAGGGCCTCATTGGCAAGTGCTACAAGATCTCGTGCATTGGAACCCATGGCTGTGGACCCGAATCGATTAGTATGGAACATTTTCTTTTCCAAGTGAAATCCCCTAGTATATGAAAGAGTGAAAAAGCGCTTTCGTTGTTGTGGAATAAGAAGCCTTCGTATCTTAATACATGTATTGAATTGATTCGGGGCTATTAGAGCGGGATCCACTTTTTGGGGAATATGAGTCGAAGCAATAACAAGAATATTTCTAGTAGAACATCTTTCACAATCCCTGGAGAGATAGTTCACTAATAGACCGAGGGATAAGTCCTTCGACTCATTCATATCCAGATCATGAATGTCTGGAATCCATATTATGCAAGGAGACATTGCTTTTGCTAATTCGAAGTGAAGGGTGATAAAAAATCGGTCTACTTCCGCCAGCAGTTCAATATTGGTGAACTCATTCATCACATCCTCAGCTAGCCACTCTATACGCCGCAACTCCCTATCAAGGTCACTAGTATCAATATCGTCACTAGCATCAATAGAGTCACTAGCATCAATAGAGTCACTAACATCATAGTCACTCTCATCCTCCTCATCAAGAACAAACTCCCTAGGCTTGCTATCCGGGAACTTGTTCAGAAATACTGTAATGAAAGGAAGATAGGAGTTTGTCGTTAGGTATTTGACCAAATAGGATCGTCCGCTTCCTATAGAACCTATCACTAAAATACCCCTAGAGGGGGATAAGGCTAAGCGGAGCGAAAAGGGTTTTCCATGAGACGGGAAATGAAAACTATTAGCCCCACACGAAGTTTGTGAATAAGTGATTGTCTGATAATTAGCAAGGAATATCCGCCTTTCTGCTAAACAGGATGTATTGAACTCATAATTCATTAGATACTTTTGATGAATGTCAACTAAGTATCGTAAGTAAATTGCTCCCGGTTGTTCAATCATTTGATAAGCAGAGTCATTCTTTGATAAATGATCGCTATGAGTCAGACTCAATAGAATTTGATCAATACTTTTTTCTGCCGTTAAGGTGGAGATGGAGAACTGAACCAAGAAGTCTCTTTCTTTATCACTAATCGAATCACTGTTCGCGAACCAGAATTCTATTGGATTATCATCAATCCAATGATCGCCCACGTTTTCTCTTTTTCTTATCAATGAATAGATCTCTTTACTTGTATGACTTAGATGTCTCGTATTTCTCGAAAAAATGATTCGATTGATGGGATTTGGTATGATACTTATGAGATCGATGAGATTGATATTCAAATATTTCTTCTTAGAACGTATAGAATATCCTAATTGTTGCAATTGTTGCAGAGCAACTAGAAAGAGATTCTTTAACTTTAACCAGAAAGAATTCAGTTCAGATGTGGGATACCTATCCAGAAGTTTTCGCAACTCAATCATGTATGATGGATTCATCAAAGATTTGATCTTTT